TTAAAATTGTATCGAGAATAACCGGAAAGGTGGAAACAAGTCCCGATATAATTTGATCGTTATGAGCAAATCCAAAATCTTTGTAGACGGAGCCAATCATTAGTTCCCAACCGTGGGGTGAATGGAATCCTATACATAAATCAGTTACCAAAAGAATAGAAAAAGCTTTTATTGTGTCACTTAAATTATATAGGAATTCTTGAACCCAAGAATTAAGAATAAGAAGTTCTTCATTACCTAGAATAGAATAACCACTTAGAATAAGGAAAGAGATTATATTTGTCGAGAAGCGAAAAATGGTATGGATACGATCCTCATTGTGTATCTTGATCAATTGTATCGTTTCTTTGTGGATTATGCTATGAAACTTTTGTAGATGTGTTTCCGGGTATTCCTTTATCATTTCGTCAAAAAAGAAGAGTTCCTCTAATTCTATGAATCTTTCTAGAATAAACTTTTCGTGCCTATCATTAAAAAAGGTTTCGGATTTACTGGTATTCCACCAATTAATCATCCAAGATTCCAGACTTTTATTAAATGAAAAGGAGATTAACCAGGGCAAAAAGACTATAGATATAAGATATAGAAACGGAGAGAATGCTTTTTTTTTTTCATTGTTTTGTCTGTGAATTTTTAATGAACCCATCTCATTCGTCGACTTTATCCGATTTAATATTTCGATCAATTATAAGTTCTATTACAAGGCTTCAAATCTCTGAACCCATTCCGCGTTTTTTATTTGTCAGTCATTGGTTAGTCCTTAAATTTGGAAAGAATACAGAAATAGCCGAAGAAGAAGAAAGAGTACACGAATGAAGAAAAAGAATATTGTTTCCAAATATCCCAATTGCTTAAAAATTCAAAGCAATTCTCTTTTTTCGATGAATGCTCAAAAGAGTCACTTCAAATCAAATTAGGCTTTCGAGATAAAAGAATACCTTTCTACCAAAAAAAATAGCAAATATTTTGAAAAAAAAAAATCGGTCAACTACCCATAGCCGCAGGAGTAATTAAGAGAAATTTATGAAGAATGGTGTGATAATCAAAAGTAAGTGGAAAAAGCAAAATAAGATGGAAGGGTTTTAATTTTAAGTCTTCCAATCCTTTGCTTATTAAGGAATAAAAAAGATAAAAAAGAGGAGTCGATTGACAAAAATAAAGTAGAGATAATATACAAGATATGATCGATCCATATCTAACGTATCAATTTAAAAAAATTTCTTTATTCTATCTATTATTCTGAAATGTTTTGTTTTGATCTCTGAGATCAGTCTAGTATTTCAATTTGTTAGTTATTTTTTTTTTACTGAATTTAATGACTTTACATACGCATAAAAGAAAGGGTTGGTTTGCGGACAAAAAAAGCTTTTTTTTTTTATAAACGTTCTGTATAGATATAATTAATATCCATCTTCTTTGGTTCATCAGCATTGTGACGAAATGCCCGTTAACTTTAACTTATACTCTAAAAAAAATAAAAAAAGAGGGAGACTCTTGGATTTTTCATTCTTGCTAAAAAAATGGTCATTCTTTAGTTCATTTCAAAATACTTCAATTGGTACACGCAAAAAATAGGCCAATTCCGCTGCTTTTTGCTCAATTTCTCGTGGAGTCAAATTCTCATCAGTACGAGTCAAAGGAATGACCCCCTGTCCTTTGATTTCCAGATAAAGGGCATGCCGAGTATAAATACCCTCTTTAACTTCTATTCGGATAGACTGAACATCTTTCATAAGGAATCGGAGTAAGATGCGACGATTTTTTCCGGGAAAGCCCCAACGAAAAATACATACTATTCCCTCGTTTCTATCAAATCGATCATACCCACTACCCACATTCCACAAAATTGTGCACCACAAATAAGAACTAATAAATAAACCGGCGATCCCATAGAAAGACATCACGATTCCTTGTGGAAAAAAAATTATTTGCTGAGACGGAAATAAAGATATCCAATTTCTGTCAAGATAACTGGAAATCCCAACCAATAAAAATCCCAATGAACCTAAAAAAAGTATAAAGGCCCAGCAGAAATTACTTGTTTTTCGAGACCCCGCTATAAGTTCTATCCATATACATTCTGATCGCCAATTCATACTAGATCCAGTTGCATTTTATTGGAAGTGGGAGACTAGCCAAAACGAATTTGACTGTACTTTTTTTTGTTTCCGAAGTCATTTTCATCAACTCGCGCTATTCTGATGTGAATCGTTAGGAAAAATTCATCCAATTCCGTAAATCTAAAAAACTAGAAAACCCCTCAGATGATTCCCTATCTCCACACATATGGATATATTGGCTTTATAGTTAGTTTAAGTATCCGATCGTAATTTATTTTCAAATCGACCATTTACTCATATATCATCTTTATGCCTATAGAAATTAAGAATCCTTTCCTTTCTGTTTGAAGGAAGCTGTATGGTATACCCTATTATACTAAATAGATATCTGTGTTATGATCCAAGTCTAAGTCTTGAAAAAAAAAATAGATGAAATTTCCCCCCATCGGATCTAAAAAATCTTGTTTTTTTGAACATAAAGAAATAGAGAAGCCATTGCAATTGCCGGAAATACTAACCCCACTAAAGGCACAAAAATAGAGGGGAAATTGTTGAGAATTGTCATAGAAATGGGCACCTCGATTTAATATTTGTACCTATTTTTTATTCTTATATTGAATTTTTAATTGTTATTAAATTAACTGTTATTAAATTATTAAATTGTTATATTAATATTTTTACCTATTCATATATAATATTGTTTTGTTATGTTAGAAAGATATCTTATAATCATTATAATTATACTAAGTATATGGAAATAACTATATATAATAAAGTGTAAGTAGTGTAAAACTAACTAAATAGACTTATTTCTTTTTCTACATGAAATATATGTGTTTCTACATAAAATATTTGTGGGATAAGCTTTGTTATTCTTTTATCTTTTTCTTGTCTTATAATTATAAATAATTAATAATTTTCATTTTCTAATTTAACTTTATTTAAATTTAATAATAATAATAAAAAAAAAGAGTATTCTTGCGCGACAGTCTATATATAGAAATATGCGAGATATAGAAATATACAAGACTCTATATTTTGCATATTTCTATATATAGGGATAGGTAAGAAAAGAAAATGAAATTCGTTTTCTTTTTTATTTACCTTGCCCAATTTAGCCCAATTTAAGAACAATTTCGTGTAAGAAAGAATTTTTGTTCTTTTACCTTGTTGATAGAGATTAGCAATAATCAGGAATAAAAATTAGGAGTAATCATAAATATCGCTAAAAAAAAATCATCTGCATGTCCTTCTATTCTAAATTGACTCTTATGTTATGTCACAAAAAAAACCATTCTTCCGATTTTTCCTTGAATTCCAATAAATAAATACTTGTTTGCCCGAAATAAAGAAATAAAAAGAAAGAAAATAATTTAAATAATTTAATTAAGTTAAAGATCTACTTGATTTATGATTCAATTTATGAATCAATTTATGATTCAAAGGAAAGAAAGCGTGGAGCTGAAATAACTCATTCAGAACGCCCTTTAAAAGATTACGTGGTACGATTGAATCGAATAAACCCTTATGGAATAAAAATTCAGCTGCTTGTGAACCTTCAGGTACTGTCTTATTCAATGTTTGTTCAATTACTCTTTTACCTGCAAATGCAATGTGTGCGTTGGGTTCAGCAATAATGATATCCCCTAACATACCAAAACTCGCCGTCACGCCCCCAGTCGTAGGCGATGTAAGGATTGAGATATAAAATAACTTTTTATTCGATTGATAATCATATAAAGCGGAAGATATTTTAGCCATTTGCATCAAGCTCAAACTTCCTTCTTGCATACGCGCTCCCCCGGAAGCACACACTAGAATAAGAGGTAAAAACTTATTGGCAGCATACTCAATCAAACGAGTGATTTTCTCGCCTACTACGGATCCCATACTACCCCCCATAAACTGAAAATCCATAACCCCAATTGCTACGGGAATGCCATTTAGTTGACCTATACCTGTTTGAATGGCTTCGGTTAATCCTGTCTTTCTTTGATAAGAATCAATACGACCTTTATAAGGTTCGCCCTCCGAATGAAATTCGATGGGATCCCGAGATACCATGTCTTCATCCATAGGATCCCAAGTACCTGGATCAATCAAAAGTTCAATTCTATCTGAACTGCTCATTTTCAAATGATATCCACATTGTTCACAAATATTCATTCTTGATTTCAAAATTTTCTTATAATTTAATCCATAACAAATTTCGCATTGAACCCACAAATGTCTGTATTTTTGAGTTACATCAAGATCATGAGAATTTTCCCTTCTAATAAAATCCCTAATCTTCGTGCTAGTTCTTAGACTGGACCTTGCGTTTTCACTATTGTTTCCACTTTCACCAAAAATGGAACTATAAACGTAACCTTCGCTGGAATTGTCACTGCCACTTAAAATATAACTATCAATGCAGATTTGAGAATGAAGGTGACTATCAATACAACTAGTGATGTAATTATTCCACCTATATTTAGTATCATAATCATAGTGGGAGTCGTCCCTACCAGACCTATTATTCAAATAACTAGTATTCAAATAACTAGACTTCCAATAATTAGAAAAAGAACTTTCTAGTTCACTCATAAAAGAATGATCGTTGTCAATCTCAAAAATTCGATTTTCCATATCAAAATATATGGTATAACTACCCCTATTACTATCCCGAACTAACAAAGTGTCATCAGCACTGCAATTCCGAATACCCCTGCCCCCGGCTAAACGATCAACACTGCTGTAACTAGAACTCTCACTATTCCCCCAATCATCTGGATTTTTATCTGTATCATTTCGAATTTTGTCTTCACTTACACTGATATTTTCAATAGGACCAAAACTATCGATTGATTTACTTAGCATACACCTGTATTTTAACTCCACATTGGATAACATCGAATTGAACCACCATTTTTCCATAGAGCTTTCTCACCACTATGTACA